ATTAGTAAAGCCGAAGCCAATAGGAGTACTATTGTGAAAAAGTTAAGACCGCGGGCTCGAGGGCGTAGTTATCTGATAAAAAGACCGACATGTCATATAACAATTGTATTAAAAGATAAATCTAAATCATTTTTAGATCAATCTAAGATTTAGATTCATATAAAAAAAATATGGATGAAAAATAAAATAGAATAGAAAAATATGGGACAAAAAATAAATCCACTTGGTTTCAGACTTGGTACAACTCAAAGTCATCATTCCTTTTGGTTCGCACAACCAAAAAATTATTCTGGGGGCCTACAGGAAGATGCAAAAATACGGAATTGTATCAAGAACTATGTACAAAAAAAAAAGAAAATATCCTCAGGTTTCGAAGGAATTGCACGTATAACAATTAAAAAAAAAATCGATTTGATCCAAGTCATAATCTATATTGGATTCCCAAATTTATTAATAGAGGGGCAAACACGAGGAATCGAAGAATTACAGATGAATGTACAAAAGGAGTTTCATTCTGTAAACCGGAGACTCAACATTGCTATCACAAGAGTTGAAAAACCTTATGGACAACCTAATATTCTTGCAGAATATATAGCTTTACAATTAAAAAATAGAGTTTCGTTTCGAAAAGCAATGAAAAAAGCTATTGAATTAACTGAACAAACAGATACAAAAGGAATTCAAGTGCAAATAGCAGGCCGTATCGACGGAAAAGAAATTGCACGTGTTGAATGGATCAGAGAGGGTAGAGTTCCCCTACAAACAATTCGCGCTAAAATTGATCATTGTTCCTATACAATTCGAACTATTTATGGAGTATTAGGTATAAAAATTTGGATATTTGTAGACGAGGAATAATCAACCTTGTCTTCCCATTCTGTCCAGTGATAAAACAAAAAATGACAAACTCTTTCATTCTTTTTTCGTTAAAAATAAAAAAATGAACAATTCTAATTCTATAAGGTTAAATATAAATTCGATTGATCATTTGGTATAATTGCTATGCTTAGTGTGTGACTCGTTAGTTTTTTCTTTATAGTTTCAAGTTGGGATTCAAAAAAAAAAACAAACTGACCCCTGCTATAAACTTTGTAATTATATAAAATAAACTAATAACCAACTTATTGCTTCGTATTGTCGAGATCCCAAGAAACAGTCACTATATGAATGAGTGGATCTATCATATGGTTGTAGCAACTGAAATTCTTTCAACAAAAAATAGATCTGATTATGGGTTGTAAAGCAAAAAAAAAAAAAAAAAAAATAAAGGGATGTGGATAAATGGAAGGATGATAGAAAGAAAGAACAAAAATATCAATGATATATGATTCCAATATGTATGGTCTATGAATCACGTCATAAAGGGCAGTGTGATAAAGCATCAATACTTATAATCAATACTGATAAGATAATTATAAATATAAGAATTTAAAAATGAAATAATTAAAAATAGAATAAAATAATAAAGAGCCTTCAGGTTAATAAAAACTGAGGAAATTGACTTGGGAACGAATTTTGTTGGAAGCTCCATTGCAAAGTTCGGACCTAACCATTAATGGAGAAGCTATGGGAACGACAGAACCTGTGACTGCATAGGCTTCTATTGAAAACGAATCCTAATAATTCATTGGGTGGGATGGCGGAACGGACCAAGAAAAAATTGATTTATTCTGAGAGGTTATGAATTGAACCTTCGAATGAAACAGGAAAGAGTAAATATTCGCCCGCGAAACCTCTATTTATTGGATTACAATCTTTTGTCGTAATTCGATAGAGGTAAAAAAAAAATAAGGAAAGGATTCGTCATGTTATAAAAATAAAAAAGAGAAACATTACATTATCTATAAAGATACATAAATGTACACACACGTCTAGCTGTATTGTATATCTTGTATCTACATCTTCCTTCTTATGTAAGAAATTAAATATCAATAAAAGCCATTACTTGGTGTATTATCTATTAATGTGTACCTATTAATGTGTATCTATAATATTATTTTATTGAATTTGAATCCTTTCATTCGCGAGGAGCTGGATGAGAAGAAACTCTCATGTCCGGTTCTGCAGTAGAGATGGAATTAAGAAACAACCATCGACTATAACCCCAAAAGAACCAGATTTCGTAAACAGCATAGAGGAAGAATGAAAGGAATATCTTGTCGAGGCAATCATATTTGTTTCGGCAGATACGCTCTTCAGGCACTTGAACCTGCTTGGATTACAGCTAGACAAATAGAAGCAGGGCGAAGAGCAATGACACGATATGCGCGTCGTGGTGGAAAAATATGGGTACGTATATTTCCCGACAAACCTGTTACAGTAAGACCCGCGGAAACACGTATGGGTTCGGGGAAGGGATCCCCTGAATATTGGGTATCCGTTGTTAAACGGGGTCGAATACTTTATGAAATGGGTGGAGTATCAGAAACTGTAGCTAGAGCAGCTATCTCAATAGCTGCGCGCAAAATGCCTATACGAACTCAATTTCTTATTTCAGGATAGAGATGTAGAACTAAAAAAAAAAGGGGTATTGGGGATGAAAAAACAACCGCAGGTTTATTTATTTCTGGACGGACAATATTTCTTTTTTTTCTTTCATACTTTTGCATTGAAATAACAGATTGAAATAAAAATGATATGATTCAACCTCAGACCCTTTTGAATGTAGCGGATAACAGCGGAGCTCGAAAATTGATGTGTATTCGAATCATAGGAGCTGGTAATCACCGATATGCTCATATTGGTGATGTTATTGTTGCTGTAATCAAAGAAGCAGTTCCCAATATGCCTCTAGAAAGATCAGAAGTAATTAGAGCTGTAATTGTACGTACATGTAAAGAACTCAAACGTGAAAACGGTATGATAATACGATATGACGACAATGCTGCAGTTGTCATTGATCAAGAAGGAAATCCAAAAGGAACTCGAGTTTTTGGTGCAATCGCTCGAGAATTGAGACAGTTAAATTTTACTAAAATAGTTTCATTAGCTCCCGAAGTATTATAAATAGTAGTAGATGAGACTATGATATAGTATAGGGTATCTGAAATAGACCAAATAGATCAAATTAGTAGATTGTGTCTCACGTATATACTTTATAAAAAAAAAATAAAAAAAAGGAAACATGTTGATTATATCAAAATTAGGAGGAACCTATAATTCTAGTTCGTCATGGGTAGGGACACGATTGCCGATCTAATAACTTCTATAAGAAATGCTGACACGGATAAAAAAGGAAGGGTTCGAATAGCATCTACAAATATCACCGAAAACATTATTAAAATACTTCTACGAGAAGGTTTTATTGAAAACGTTCGGAAACATCAGGAGAGTAACAAATATTTCTTGGTTTCAACTCTGCGACATAGAAAAACCAGAAAAGGAATATATAAAACTAGAACCATTTTAAAGCGTATCAGCCGGCCCGGCTTACGAATTTATTCCAACTATCAACGAATTCCTAAGATTTTAGGTGGAATGGGAATTGTAATTCTTTCTACTTCTCGAGGTATAATAACAGATCGAGAAGCTCGACTAGAAAGAATTGGAGGAGAAATTTTGTGTTATATATGGTAATCTTCCACCTCTGGTATCCGAATTTGATCTCTAACTTCCTATTTGTAAAATAGAGAGGAAAAGTGAGTTATATAACTATTCCTCCATTAGTTGATACTTCAAGGAGGTTACCTGGAATGAAAGAACAAAAATTGATTCATGAGGGTTTAATTACTGAATCACTTCCCAACGGTATGTTCCGGGTCCGTTTAGATAATGAAGATCTAATTCTAGGATATGTTTCAGGGAGGATCCGCCGCAGTTTTATACGGATACTACCGGGAGATAGAGTAAAAATTGAAGTAAGTCGTTATGATTCAACCAGGGGACGTATAATTTATCGACTTCGCAACAAAGATTCGAATGATTAGGTTATTTTTTTAACCATGGGTATACAATTCGAAGTTAAAAAAAAAATTCAAGAGACTTATTCTCTTCCAAGAAGTGGATTCAGAATTAAGGTAAGGAATAAAAAATATGAAAATAAGGGCTTCCGTTCGTAAAATTTGTGAAAAATGTCGACTGATTCGCAGGCGTGGACGAATTATAGTGATTTGTTCCAATCCGAAACATAAACAGAGACAAGGGTAATTCTTCTAAAAAAGAACTTTCAAAAAAAAAAATATATATATATGTAAAAATAAGGTAAAGGATCTGTTTTAACATGAAATGGATATCTCCGTATCTTTTCTTTTTGTATATTTCTGACTCATAAATATGAGATGATAAAATATGACAAAAGCTATACCAAGAATTGGTTCACGTAGGAATGGGCGTATTGGTTCACGTAAGAATGGACGTAGAATATCAAAAGGCGTTATTCATGTTCAAGCGAGTTTCAACAATACCATTATAACTGTTACAGATGTACGAGGTCGGGTAGTTTCTTGGGCCTCCGCCGGTACTTCTGGATTCAAAGGCACAAGAAGAGGAACACCTTATGCTGCTCAAGCCACAGCGGTAAATGCTATTCGTACAGTGGTTGATCAGGGTATGCAACGAGCAGAAGTTATGATAAAGGGTCCTGGTCTCGGAAGAGATGCAGCATTACGAGCCATTCGTAGAAGTGGTATATTATTAAGCTTCGTACGTGATGTAACACCTATGCCACATAATGGATGTCGACCTCCTAAAAAAAGACGTGTGTAGAAATAAGAATTAAACCGATTTCAAGAGAAATAAATGATCAAATAATAATACTAGTATAGTATGGTTCGAGAGGAAGTAGCAGGATCCACTCGAACACTACAGTGGAAGTGTGTTGAATCAAGAGTAGACAGTAAGCGTCTTTATTATGGTCGTTTCATTCTGTCACCACTTATGAAAGGTCAAGCTGATACCATCGGTATTGCCATGCGAAGGGCCTTACTTGGAGAAATAGAAGGAACATGTATCACACGTGCAAAATCTAAGAAGGTGCCACATGAATATTCTACGATAGTAGG